ATGAAACGGTCGACCCAGACATAGACGGTCGACCCAGGTGGATATACCCTATAAAATATAGGCCGTAGCGAGCGTAGTTCAGTGGTAAAACATCTCCTTGCCAAGGAGAAGATACGGGTTCGATTCCCGTCGTTCGCCAGCTTAATTTAGTAAGGTACTATGATAAAAAATTCAGTCTAGTTGACTACTTAACTACTTCGATTAATTTAATATTAAATTAATCGAAGTAGTTAAGTACTGTACCCCTTCCTATCTTATCCTTCCTTTGCACCCGACTCAACAAAAAAAAAAGAGTGCTTCGGGGACGAAAATCCAACTTTCCAAGAAAGTTCCCTAAAACCGGGATTTACCGAGACAAACAAGAGACAAACGGTTTTGAAAGGGGAATAGGCTATGCTTTTCTTTCATTTTTTTTTCTGCTCTGCCTGCTGAATAAAAAAAGGGTTGGATATAGCCCTCTACCATATCGATACAAATAGAATAGTCCATTTATACGGACTGCAAAGTGCGGAGACGGGAATCGAACCCGTGACCTCAAGGTTATGAGCCTCGTGAGCTACCAAACTGCTCTACTCCGCTCTGTAGGGCCGAAAACAGGTGGACGAAAAAGGTTGAATACAAGTCTCTACCATGTCTAGACAAACAAATAGAATAGTCTTTTTATACAGAATGGAGCGGGTAGCGGGAATCGAACCCGCATCGTTAGCTTGGAAGGCTAGGGGTTATAGTCGACGTTGGTTGATTATTTTTAACGTCTCTAATTCAAAACCGAACATGAAATTTTGATTTCATTCGGCTCCTTTATGGATATTCTCACCGCTTAACATCTATGTCAGCTTTTCTGTCTGAATGGAACCAAAGCTCTCCGCTTTCTAGATGATCCCTATAGAGTAGGAGATAGAAATTTTCCTAAACTAAATCTATCTAATCTACTTACTTCGTTCCCTAATTTCATTCAAGAGATCCTGAGGAAAAGAATTGGGTTTCCGCCGAGCTGAAACAATATACTGATGGTTCTAGTAAACCAAAACCCTCGTTTTTTAGCTATTGGGCTTCCATTTCCTTTTTAAACAAAAGAAGATTTAGTTACGATTGGAAATAAACTTTTTTGTATCTTCATCCATAGATCCTTTACTCATATTTATTCAATCGGAATACTTAACCAATGCAAAATTATGCTTCGCGACTCCGTACTCATAATCGAATTTGTATTTTGGATGCAAATTCAATTAGTCTTTGGATACTAATCGCGAGAATGTCTATTCTTCCTCAATATGCTATTGAGAGGAAAAGGATTAAACCCTTTATAAGAACTAAAGTTTTCATCCGAATATGAATATAAAAAAACTTAAGGATGACTTAAGTATATCATTTCAAATTCAGTTATTAATAGAACGAATCACACTTTTACCACTAAACTATACCCGCTACATGTAGATTATGATACCAACGCTACCCTTTGTCAAGGGTAGCCATTCGAGAAGGAGCATAATTCCACCTTATCGAATCAAACGGAGAAAGTTCATAGGTGTGGGTGGTTGGCGGGGGCCTTTACTTTAGGATTTAGATAGCCCCTCTCGAGTCTGTAAAATACATCTCGTCTTACCATGCCAATAGCATATGAACCAAATGTATGCATTTCGATTAGGATCTATTCTACGGTTATGACTACAAGGATCAAGGACGTAAATGTTCCAGACTGTTGTAAGGAATAGTTTGATTATTCCTACAATATACACTAAGAGGTATAAGGGGCAGTACAGCCCCCATAAATTCTTTTCTTCCTTTTCTTTTTTGTTCAGAATTGAACAAAGAAATTGGGAAAGATGTGTTCTTCCTACACTTATCATAAAGTCCGAGCCATAGGGAAGGAGTGAGATGACTTTAAAAAATTCATCATAGACTTCCTCATGAAAATTTACATCAGAGGACTCTGATGAGGACTCCTCAAACTCTTCATAAAGAGGATCCGGAAAGTCTCTGGTTAGTGGATCCTCTCCTTTTACTAATTTTCTCTCTTCTTTTCCACTCTATTTTGGATTCTTGTTTTAAAGAATCAAAGAAGATGAATAGAATAGAACTAAGAACACATAAAAAAGAGCATAGAGGACCATTATCAAACGTTCCTCCTAAGAATCATATTGGGTATCTGTTCCCTTCCTTTTCACCCCAGGATCGAAAATCAGGAATCCTCCTCTCGAGCCGTATGAGGAGAAAACCCTGAACCCGGAGGAGTTAGGTATGTAGGATATGCTTTTTATTTTTTGTTGAGCAGGCAGTAGTATAATTTTTATACTCTACATTATAAATTCGACTGCCAACCTTTTTTTTAGAATCAAATTGTTGCTCCAACATAGTTTGTTCCAAATCTGCTAGAATCCTTGTAGAATAGTCAAGTACCCCATTTCCAAGGGGTACCTGTTGAAAATCGTTTCAACAAATCCGTTCAAAACTTTTTTATTTTTCTTAAAAAGTTTTGAACTCGAAAGTTTTTCCAAAAGATGCCTGCTAAAAATTGTTTCAATCTCTTACCAAAACAGATAAGAAGTATATCACTGCAAATTAATGCCTAACCATATGGGTATATGAGGAGGGCAAATTCCTTTATACCCCACCCAATTAGAATTAGAGGAAATAAAACATAAATGGAAAAAGTTCTCATCATAAGATCAGCCAATAAAAGAAAAAAGTCCCTAATTCTGCAGAACATTCTGAGCATGTGAAAAGTAAATAGCCTAAAGATAAAAAAAAACAAAGTCTATCATTTTTTTCACAGCAGTTCTTATTGCCCCTTTGGCCGTTTTGGCCCACTGTTGTATCCGATTCAACAATTGATACATATTTGTTCTCCTCTTAAACAAAAAAAAAATGGAACTTCCGGGCTTTGATTTGGTGAGTCGTACCAGATAGTGTTTACATACCTATGAACTTACCCTCTTCAAGTGTATCCGATATATATAAAAGAGAATCTCTACATATATCTCTATATATAAATATAATATGTACATTATTATATACATATAATATGTACATTATCCAGTAGACCCATAATGGTAAATGAAAGTGGCTAATTATTGAATAAAAAGCCCTTTTAACTCAGTGGTAGAGTAATGCCATGGTAAGGCATAAGTCATCGGTTCAAATCCGATAAAGGGCTTTTCACTTAGTGGTAGAATAATGCCTTGGTAAGACGGAAGTCATCGGTTCGAATCCGATAAAGTACTTTTCTACTAAATTCATTCATTTTTTTCTTTTTTTTGTGAAAATGTCTCCATTTTTTCTTTAATTTTATGACTTAGTTTAGTGCGAGATGCCCACATTTTTGATCTGAACACTAAACGAAGCACAGAGTTTTTAAAAAAGAAATGAAATTGGACTCTTTTTCCTGTTAGAGCAATCAAATCAATACCCGTACTGAACTAATCTAGACTCCTTTTTATTAATCTATTCTTATTCTATACCCTTTAAACTTAAACGAATTTCCTTAAAAATAAAAAGTGGGGGATGATCCGTGAATTAACCTAACCATCAACTAAAAAGAATCCTATGAAAGCATAACAGAAAAGTAGTAAAGATTCTTTTCTTTGATCTAGTTATACTCTTCGAGTATATTGACAATTCAAAAAAACTGCTCATACTATCATTATAGTATAATGACAAGTGGTTGTATATAGTGCTATCGTCTAGTGCTGCCCCCATCGTCTAGTGGTTCAGGACATCTCTCTTTCAAGGAGGCAGCGGGGATTCGACTTCCCCTGGGGGTAGGGAGTATTATAACAAGAGGTTAATCATAGATTATCAAAAAGCCTAGAATAAATTCTTCCTGGGTCGATGCCCGAGCGGTTAATGGGGACGGACTGTAAATTCGTTGACGATATGTCTACGCTGGTTCAAATCCAGCTCGGCCCAAAAATCTAGGGCTTCATGAATAAGAACTAAATCCATTATTTTTTATTCCATAAAAAATAATGTCTGATCCATAGAAATAAAGGATAAACAGAAATGGTAAAATTTTTTTCTAATCCATATCTCTCTGATTCGTTTTCTTATAAATAAAAGACAAAGAAAAGAGTTATGGAAAGAGGGATTCTCATTTTTTTAGGGATAAAAAATCGCGGCATACTTATTATGCCACTCGCACTATACCCACATATCCTGTGTGGGTATGTAGTATATGATTCGTCTATTTCTTAGAGCACGACAGATGAATGGAATCTTCTTATGGTTCTATTTAAGAATAGGCATGCCATATACCCCGCAGGGATTGTAGTTCAATTGGTCAGAGCACCGCCCTGTCAAGGCGGAAGCTGCGGGTTCGAGCCCCGTCAGTCCCGAACTAGGGTTCAATGAATGGACAAATTCATCTTTCCTTTTTTCATGGAAATTTTTGATGAAAAAGGGGGGGGGGACAGGAGGCAAGATCAAATATCCATGGGGCACCCTTACTTCACTTTTTTTATTTCGTATTTCTCAGTAAAAAGAGAGCTGTATAGGAAGTTTTTTTCACTACTTCCGGTTGATAAGGAAAGGCATACATATCATACGTGGATTAGTATAATTTAGGATATTACTCTATTTTTATGATGATACCGTCCTCATCTTAACTTCCTATTCGACTCTTATGGAATCGAGTACCGGTATTTTACCGGAATCCATACATAAAACGTATTCGTTTATTGTTGTTTATTGTTAGAGAATGCATTTCATCTAATTAGTTCTTTTTGGGGGGTTAAAACACATCCCTTCCATTTTCTAGTTCCAACTTTGTTTGTGTATGTTCAATGAATAATTGGAAAGAATCTACCTCATTCTCACTTCATTTGCCGAATCCTTTTTTTATGGATCCGCTCTCATCTTTAGACCCCCAAAAACAGATATTGATAGTAACCTAATAAAAAAACCAAGCAAACGCTCTTTTTCATAAATTGAAATATGAGATCCTTTTTATTTAAGATCCTCTTTTCTCCATCTCATTTCGACTTCTACTGCTTATTTGGAGGTCTATGTGACCCATAGAAAGGTGGTCATATAATACATACATAATTGTATGTATAACTATAAGTATAAGAAAAAGGAAGGGAAATTTGATAAGATAAGAAAAATTTTTGGTTATACATATAGAAAAGCAAAAGTAGAAAAGAATGAAAAATGGAATAGATGGGGTTTCGAATCCAATCAAAAACCCATTTTTGTCTTAGTATGGATAAGGGATCTTCCTATGTTATATTATTCCACTATCAACCATGAATTGATTTGATAGATCCAATATTCATAATATTGAATTGATTCCGTATTATCAGAATGCAAATCCTCCCCTTGAATTTACGGAATACCCCTTTTTCCTCTCCATGGGATTACATCCCGAGTTATTGTGAAAAAAAAAAAAGAGGTTATGGAAGTCAATATTCTCGCATTTATTGCTACTGCATTGTTCATTCTAGTTCCTACTGCCTTTTTACTTATTATTTATGTAAAAACAGCCAGCCAAAATGATTAATTGGAATTCCAATTAATCATTGAAGAAATGAAAAAGGGATTAAAGAAAATAAAAATCCAAATCTTAAATGAAAGGATCCGGTTGGAATCATAAAGTGTAGTAGAAAGAACTACATATAGTTCTTTCTACTACATCTTTCTATTATATTATCTTGAATCTACATAAAATCGATTAGTAGATTGAAATAGTGGTCTAATTCAACTTCTTTTTTCACCGCATCCACGTAATTTCAATCAAGTCAGAATCAAAAAAATCGAAGACAATTCTTCATTGAAAGAATCCATGGAGGGGGAGAAAAATAATACTAGAATAGACTATAGTAAAAGAAAAAAGTAAAAACCTACGAATCTTTCATGCTTAAAAATAGCGCGAGATCCTTCATAAAAAAAAAAAGAACATAAAAAATTTTCTATTCTAAGAATAAGAAACTATTCTAAGAATAAGAAAATAGTATAAACGGAAAATGTGCGATATGTTGTGAATAGCTTCGTGTAAGAAAGTCTAATTTTCTTATTCTTAGAACTTTCTTTTTACTCGTCACTTCTAGTAGAATAGAAATTCTGAATTACAATAATCGCCCTTTCTATTCTATTATACTGGAATAGAACATAGTAGAATAGAAGGACTCTTGCTTACTTTCTTAAAAGAGTTTCTTACAAGAGTGAAACAAAACTAAAGAAAAAGAGAAAAAATAAAGTTTGGCAAAATTTTTAATACAAAATGATCAATTAAAGAAAAGAGTTGATACTACAATTCGACTACTCAATCAACTGGTAGTATCCCTAGAGTCCACTCCTCCCCCATACTACTAGCGAAAGAGAAAATGTAAAGACCACCATTAAAGCAGCCCAAGCGAGACTTACTATATCCATGTAAATTATGTCTCCTATTTCTATGAAGGAATTCTTCTACTATTAATCAATAATCATAGTGGAATCAAGGGTACAGAGTCAAAAGTCCATTCTATTCCGCCCTAAGACTATGGATGAATCCGTTAAAGGAATTGACTCCTAACAAATTCTTATATGATTTCTGGTAGAATTGGAGAGCATTAAGTATAAATATGATACATAGCCCTTTCCCTAAAAAAAGGGGAGATGTCCTGAATAGAAGAGAAGACGCGGGAATAGAGAGATTTCTTCGTTCGTTTGTTACCTTTTTTATAATATAAGCAAAGGACGTAAAAATATACCATAAAATTAGGATAGATAAATATTTATTGGATACCTACCTTACCCACGTTTATTTTTGACCTAAACCCTACTGCCCCGCTTTCTATCTTTCTATGAAAGAGTAAGGAGGCCTTATCCCCAACCCCGAAATGGATTTTTGATCAGCCTATTCAATCTAATTCTCGGAAGTCCCTTCTTCAATCTTAGATTGAAAAAAGACTGCCCCTTAAGGACCTTTGGCTTTGGATACGAAGATTTCTGACATCTTAGTCTCGTAGTTTTAAATTCTCGAATCGAATCAATTTAAATTAATAAAAGAATAAGGAAACGCTACCTCATCCCTATTGGTAGCCCTTTGGGCCACTGCCGACAAAACAAACCATAGTTCTATCCTCAAACTATGGTATGGATTCTAAAAATCCAGTATCGCCAGGCCTAGTTACTCTCGTGCCCCAACTTATGGGGGGTACGAATTTGTCGAGTTTGATCAGTACTAAAATCCTAAAATCCTAAGTAATCCTAAGTATTTTATTGATCAGGCGGCACCCAGATTTGAACTGGGGGTAAAGGATTTGCAGTCCCCTGCCTTACCACTTGGCCATGCCGCCAAAAAATCCGATCTAAAATCGCGAAAAGAACAAGTATTCATCTACATTTTTTTACTAAAACCCTTTTTTTCTTTTATTTTTTTCTTTTATCTTGAATCTAATTCTACTTACTTTTTTCTAATCTTTTTCAAAAAAAAAAATGGATTTCTGCTTTTTTTGGATCCAGTTTCGCTTATTCTCCTTAATGGATTCTATCTTAAAACACATATTGCTAACACTAGAAAACTTCCCTTTTCTTTCTATTCTATTGAGATGACAAAGGAGAAAAAGTGGATTTCCAGTCGCAGGCTGTAAAATTCAGAACAAATTAGAACCATTAACTATAATTTAGATTTTTTTTGAATTGCAGTAGTAAACGATCGGTATTCCCCCCCCCATTATTTTTAATGGCATAATAAAATAGAATAAATTTTTTCCTAATCTGTATATAGGGAAACTCGAGGTTCGAACAGCATTATTATCTATGGATCCCCCTTATGTACATATCCCTATGGGGAATCGTGCTTTAATTTTTCATTGCATTAAATATCTTGAATAAAAAAAGAGGGAATTTTCTCTGATATAGATTATGGCCTTCTTTTCTTGGCCCACCTAAGTGCAATTAAGATAAAAGAAAGGATATGTAGATAGGTGGATAACTAGATTGGCAAGTACTTAAAAAATAAAGTACTTACTTTATTCTTTATTTTAAGATCCTACAACGAAATCCTTTATTTTCCAGCAATTCTACTACTACGAATACGAAACAAAAAAGAACCTTCAAATTCATTTTGAAAATGAAACTAAGCATGCTATTCTAAATCGAACTAAAGTCAAACTTTCTAGTGCTTATAAATTATTATGGCTTTATCCCTTTCATAGAAAGGAGATAAAACGAGAAATCTTTGCTATCCAATCTTTTTAGAATATCATAAAGTTTAAGTGGCAGAATTTTTTTATAGGACTGTTTTATCAATTCATTTTTATTCCATTTCTACCCCTGCTAAATTCGAACTTTCGTCGAAATCGTCTCTATTCATATGTATGAAATACATATATGAAATACGTATGTGGAGTTCCCTAGAATTTCATGTGATTCAGTAAACAGAATATAGATTCCATGATTGCTAGATTGATCCGTAGGGATTGATGAAGACTGAGCTGATAATGGAATTTTTCTTCGATAAATAGGAAACTTAAGATTAAAATGCTCCGGAATAGAAATGAGGGAATGTCCACAATACCCGGATTTAGTCAGATCCAATTCGAGGGATTTTGTAGATTCATTAACCAAGGCTTGGCAGAAGAACTTGAGAAGTTTCCAACAATTAAAGATCCAGATCACGAAATTGCATTTCAATTATTTGCGAAAGGATATCAATTGCTAGAACCCTCGATAAAAGAAAGGGATGCTGTGTATGAATCACTCACCTATTCTTCCGAATTATATGTATCCGCGAGATTAATTTTTGGTTTCGATGTGCAAAAGCAAACCATTTCTATTGGAAACATTCCTATAATGAATTCCTTAGGAACCTTTATAATAAACGGAATATACCGAATTGTGATCAATCAAATATTGCTAAGTCCTGGTATTTACTACCGCTCGGAATTAGACCATAAGGGAATTTCTATATACACCGGGACTATAATATCAGATTGGGGAGGAAGGTCGGAATTAGCAATTGATAAAAAAGAAAGGATATGGGCTCGTGTAAGTAGAAAACAAAAGATATCTATTTTAGTTCTATCATCAGCTATGGGTTCAAATCTAAGAGAAATTTTAGATAATGTTTCCCACCCCGAAATTTTCTTGTCTTTTCCGAATGCTAAGGAGAAAAAGAGGATTGAGTCAAAAGAAAAAGCGATTTTGGAGTTTTATCAACAATTTGCTTGTGTAGGAGGGGACCTGGTATTTTCGGAGTCCTTATGCGAGGAATTACAAAAGAAATTTTTTCAACAAAAATGTGAATTAGGAAGAGTTGGTCGACGAAATATGAATCGGAGACTGAGTCTTGATATCCCTCAGAACAATACATTCCTGTTACCACGAGATGTGTTGGCCGCTACGGATCATTTGATTGGAATGAAATTTGGAACGGGTATACTTGACGATGACGATATGAATCACTTGAAAAATAAACGTATTCGTTCGGTTGCGGATCTGTTACAAGATCAATTCGGACTGGCTCTTGGCCGTTTACAACATGCGGTTCAAAAAACTATCCGTAGAGTATTCATACGTCAATCGAAACCGACTCCACAAACTTTGGTAACTCCAACTTCAACTTCAATTTTATTAATAACTACTTATGAGACCTTTTTTGGCACATACCCCTTATCTCAAGTTTTTGATCAAACCAATCCATTGACACAAACGGTTCATGGGCGAAAAGTGAGTTGTTTGGGTCCTGGAGGATTGACGGGTAGAACTGCAAGTTTTCGGAGCCGAGATATTCATCCGAGTCACTATGGGCGTATTTGTCCAATTGACACGTCCGAAGGAATCAATGTTGGACTTACCGGATCGTTAGCTATTCATGCGAGAATTGATCACTGGTGGGGATCTATAGAGAGTCCGTTTTATGAAATATCTGAGAAAGCAAAAGAAAAAAAAGAGAGACAGGTAGTTTATTTATCACCAAATCGAGATGAATATTATATGATAGCAGCAGGAAATTCTTTGTCCTTGAATCAAGGTATTCAAGAAGAACAGGTTGTTCCAGCTAGATACCGTCAAGAATTCCTGACTATTGCATGGGAACAGATTCATGTTAGAAGTATTTTTCCTTTCCAATATTTTTCTATTGGAGGTTCTCTCATTCCTTTTATTGAGCATAATGATGCGAATCGGGCTTTAATGAGTTCTAATATGCAGCGCCAAGCAGTTCCACTTTCTCGGTCCGAGAAGTGCATTGTTGGAACTGGATTGGAACGCCAAACTGCTCTAGATTCGAGGGTTTCCGTTATAGCCGAACGCGAGGGAAAGATCATTTCTAGTGATAGTCACAAGATCCTTTTATCAAGTAGGGGGAAGACTATAAGTATTCCTTTAGTTGCCCATCGGCGCTCTAACAAAAATACTTGTATGCACCAAAAACCTCGGGTTCCGCGGGGTAAATCTATTAAAAAAGGGCAAATTTTAGCGGAGGGAGCAGCTACAGTTGGGGGGGAACTTGCTTTAGGAAAAAACGTTTTAGTAGCTTATATGCCCTGGGAGGGTTACAATTTTGAAGACGCAGTACTAATTAGCGAACGTTTAGTATATGAGGATATTTATACTTCTTTTCACATCCGAAAATATGAAATTCAGACGGATACGACAAGCCAAGGCTCCGCTGAAAAAATCACTAAGGAAATACCACATCTAGAAGAACATTTACTCCGCAATTTGGACAGAAATGGAGTTGTGAGGTTGGGATCCTGGGTAGAAACAGGCGATATTTTAGTAGGTAAATTAACACCTCTGATAGCGAGCGAATCGTCGTATATCGCGGAAGCTGGATTATTACGGGCTATTTTTGGTCTTGAGGTATCCACTTCAAAAGAAACTTCTCTCAAACTACCTATAGGTGGAAGAGGGCGCGTTATTGATGTTAAATGGATCCAGAGGGACCCCCTTGACATAATGGTTCGTGTATATATTTTACAGAAACGTGAAATCAAAGTTGGGGATAAAATAGCCGGAAGACACGGGAATAAGGGGATCATTTCCAAAATTTTGCCTAGGCAAGATATGCCCTATTTGCAGGATGGAACACCTGTTGATATGGTCTTCAATCCCTTAGGAGTACCCTCACGAATGAATGTGGGACAAATATTTGAAAGCTCGCTCGGATTAGCAGGGGATCTGCTAAAGAAACATTATAGAATAGCACCCTTTGATGAGAGATATGAGCAAGAGGCTTCAAGAAAACTAGTGTTTTCGGAATTATATGAAGCCAGTAAACAAACAAAAAATCCATGGGTATTTGAACCCGAGTACCCGGGAAAAAGCAGAATATTTGATGGAAGAACAGGGGATCCCTTCGAACAGCCTGTTCTAATAGGGAAGTCCTATATCTTAAAATTAATTCATCAAGTTGATGAGAAAATTCATGGACGTTCTACTGGGCCCTACTCACTTGTTACCCAACAACCCGTTAGAGGAAGAGCCAAGCAAGGGGGACAACGAGTAGGAGAAATGGAAGTTTGGGCTTTAGAAGGATTTGGTGTTGCTCATATTTTACAAGAGATACTTACTTATAAATCTGATCATCTTATAGCTCGCCAAGAAATACTTAATGCTACGATCTGGGGAAAAAGAGTGCCTAATCACGAGGATCCTCCAGAATCTTTTCGAGTGCTCGTTCGAGAACTACGATCTTTGGCTCTAGAACTGAACCATTTCCTTGTATCTGAGAAGAACTTCCAGGTTAATAGGGAGGATGTTTGATCGGAATAAATATAAATTCTTTTCTTATTTCTATTTTATGATTGACCAATATAAACATAAACAACTTCAAATTGGACTCGTTTCCCCTCAACAAATAAAAGCTTGGGCTAAAAAAATCCTACCTAATGGGGAAGTCGTTGGCGAAGTCACAAGGCCCTCCACTTTTCATTATAAAACCGATAAACCAGAAAAAGATGGATTGTTTTGCGAAAGAATCTTTGGACCCATAAAAAGCGGAATTTGTGCTTGTGGAAATTCTCGAGCGAACGTAGCTGAAAATGAAGACGAAAGATTTTGCCAAAAATGCGGGGTAGAATTTGTGGATTCTCGGATACGAAGATATCAAATGGGATACATCAAACTGGCATGTCCAGTGACTCATGTGTGGTATTTGAAAGGTCTTCCTAGTTATATCGCGAATCTTTTAGATAAACCCCTTAAGAAATTGGAGGGCCTAGTATATGGTGATTTCTCTTTTGCTAGGCCCTGCACTAAAAAACCTACTTTCTTACGATTACGGGGTTTATTCGAAGATGAAATTTCATCCTGTAATCACAGTATTTCTCCCTTTTTTTCTACCCCGGGCTTTGCAACATTTCGAAATCGGGAAATTGCGACAGGAGCAGGTGCTATTAGAGAACAATTAGCAGATTTGGATTTGCGAATTATTATAGAGAATTCTTTGGTTGAATGGAAGGAATTAGAAGACGAAGGGTATAGTGGAGATGAATGGGAAGATAGAAAAAGACGAATAAGAAAAGTTTTTTTGATTAGACGCATGCAATTGGCGAAACATTTTATTCAAACAAATGTAGAACCAGAATGGATGGTTTTGTGCTTATTACCGGTTCTTCCTCCCGAATTGAGACCCATTGTTTATAGGTCTGGGGATAAAGTGGTGACTTCGGATATTAATGAACTTTATAAGAGAGTTATCCGTCGAAACAACAACCTTGCCTATCTACTAAAAAGGAGTGAATTAGCACCAGCAGATTTAGTAATGTGCCAGGAAAAATTGGTACAAGAAGCCGTGGATACACTTCTTGATAGTGGGTCCCGCGGGCAACCGACGAGAGATGGTCACAATAAAGTATACAAATCACTTTCAGATGTAATTGAGGGTAAAGAGGGGAGGTTTCGCGAGACTCTGCTTGGGAAACGGGTCGATTACTCGGGGCGTTCTGTCATTGTTGTGGGTCCTTCGCTTTCATTACATCAATGTGGATTACCTCTAGAGATAGCAATAAAGCTTTTTCAGCTATTTGTAATTCGCGATTTAATCACGAAACGTGCTACTTCTAATGTCAGGATTGCTAAAAGGAAAATTTGGGAAAAGGAACCCATTGTATGGGAAATACTTCAAGAAGTTATGCGGGGGCATCCTGTACTGTTGAACAGAGCACCTACCCTGCATAGATTAGGCATACAAGCCTTCCAACCCACTTTAGTAGAGGGGCGTACTATTTGTTTACATCCATTAGTGTGTAAGGGTTTCAATGCGGACTTTGATGGGGATCAAATGGCTGTTCATCTACCTTTATCCTTGGAAGCTCAGGCGGAAGCCCGTTTACTTATGTTTTCTCATATGAATCTCCTGTCTCCCGCTATTGGAGATCCTATTTGCGTGCCAACCCAAGACATGCTTATCGGACTTTATGTATTAACGATTGGAAACCGTCGAGGTATTTGTGCAAATAGATATAATAGTTACGGAAACTCTCCAAATAAAAAAATAAACTACAAGAATAACAATTATTATAAGTATACGAAAGATAAAGAACCCCATTTTTCTAGTTCCTATGATGCACTGGGAGCTTATAGACAGAAACGAATCGGTTTAAACAGTCCCTTGTGGCTCCGATGGAAACTAGATCAACGCATCGTTGGGTCAAGAGAAGTTCCGATTGAAGTTCAATATGAATCTTTTGGGACTTATCATGAGATTTATGCCCACTATCTAGTAGTGGGAAATAGAAAAAAAGAAATCCGTTCTATATACATTCGAACCACTCTTGGTCATATTTCTTTTTATAGAGAAATAGAGGAAGCCATACAAGGATTTAGTCGGGCCTATTCATACACTATCTAAACAAGGAAGTTAGATTCGGCGATGCCCCTTTCGGGGGGCATTCCGATTTTGCTAGTACCATCTTTTTTGCCGCGCAAATCTAGATTGAGGAAAGGGAGTAAATTAAGTTTTCGAATCACTGACTCAGGCCCATTGTCGAATCCTACTCAGCAAAAAAAGGGGGGTACTTATGTATGGCGGAACGGGCCAATTTGGTCTTTCATAATAAAGAGATAGACGGAACTGCTATGAAACAACTTATTAGCAGATTAATAGATCATTTCGGAATGGGATATACATCCCATATACTGGATCAAATAAAGACTCTGGGCTTCCATCAAGCCACTACTACATCGATTTCTTTAGGAATCGAGGATCTTTTAACAATACCCTCTAAAGGGTGGTTAGTCCAAGACGCGGAACAACAAAGTTTTCTTTTGGAGAAAAACTATTATTATGGGGCTGTACACGCGGTAGAAAAATTACGCCAATCTGTTGAGATATGGTATGCTACAAGTGAATATTTGAAACAAGAAATGAATTCTAATTTTCGAATAACGGATCCTTCTAATCCAGTCTATCTAATGTCTTTTTCAGGAGCCAGAGGAAATGCATCTCAGGTACACCAATTAGTAGGTATGAGAGGGTTAATGGCGGATCCTCAAGGACAAATGATTGATTTACCTATTCAAAGCAATTTACGCGAGGGACTTTCTTTGACAGAATATATAATTTCCTGCTACGGAGCCCGAAAAGGGGTTGTAGATACTGCTGTACGAACAGCGGATGCTGGCTATCTTACACGTAGACTTGTTGAAGTAGTTCAACATATTATTGTGCGTAGAAGAGATTGTGGTACTCTCCGAGGTATTTCTGTGAGTCCTCAAAATGGGATGACGGAAAAACTTTTTGTCCAAACATTAATTGGTCGTGTATTAGCAGACGATATATATATTGGTTCACGATGCATTGCTGCTCGAAATCAAGATATTGGAATTGGATTAGTCAATCGATTCATAAATGCCTTTCGAGCACAACCGTTTCGAGCACAACCAATATATATTAGAACCCCTTTTACTTGCCGGAGCACATCTTGGATCTGCCAATTATGTTATGGGCGGAGTCCCACTCATGGGGATCTGGTCGAATTGGGAGAAGCTGTAGGTATTATTGCGGGTCAATCAATTGGGGAGCCAGGGACTCAACTAACATTAAGAACTTTTCATACTGGTGGAGTATTCACAGGGGGTACTGCCGACCTTGTACGATCCCCCTCGAATGGAAAAATAAAATTCAATGAGGATTTGGTTCACCCCACACGTACCCGTCATGGGCAGCCTGCTTTTCTATGCTATATAGACTTGCATGTAACTATTCAGAGTCAGGATATTCTACATAGTGTTAATATTCCGTTAAAAAGCTTGATTCTAGTGCAAAATGATCAATATGTAGAATCCGAACAAGTAATTGCGGAGATTCGTGCCGGAACATCCACTTTGCATTTTAAAGAAAAGGTACAAAAGCATATTTATTCCGAATCAGACGGGGAAATGCACTGGAGTACTGATGTTTACCATACGCCCGAATATCAATATGGTAATCTTCGTCGATTACCAAAAACAAGCCATTTATGGATATTGTCAGTAAGTATGTGCAGATCCAGTATAGCATCTTTTTCGCTCCACAAGGATCAAGATCAAATGAATACTTATTCTTTTTCTGTTGATGGAAGATATATCTTTGACCTCTCAATGGCTAATGATCAAGTAAGCCATAGACTGTTGGATACTTTTGGTAAAAAAGATAGGGAAATTCTTAATTATTTAACGCCAAATCGAATCGTGTCCAACGGACATTGGAATTTTGTCTATCCTTCTATTCTTCAAGATAATTCAGATTTGTTGGCGAAAAAGCGAAGAAATAGGTTCGTCATTCCATTACAATATCATCAAGAACAAGAGAAAGAGCTAATATCCTGTTTGGGTATTTCAATTGAAATACCCTTTATGGGTGTTTTACGTAGAAATACTATTTTTGCTTATTTTGACGATCCACGATACAGAAAAGGTAAAAGGGGTTCAGGAATTGTTAAATTTAGATATAGGACCCTAGAGGAAGAATATCGGACCCAAGAGGAAGAATATCGGACCCAAGAGGAAGAATATTGGACCCGAGAGGAAGAGTATAGGACTCGAGAGGAAGACTCAGAGGACGAATATAAGAGCCCAGAGAACGAATATAGGACCCGAGAGGGAGAAGGCGAATATGAAATCCTAGAAGGCGAATATGAAACCCTAGAAGATGAATATGGGATCCTAGAAGATGAATATGGGATCCTAGAGGACGAATATAGGACTCTAGAGAAAGACTCAGAGGAAGAATATCGGAGCCCAGAGAACAAATATAAGACCCGAGAGGACGAATACGGAACTTTAGAGGAAGACTCAGAAGAAGAATATGGGAGCTCTGAAGATGGCTCAGAGAAGGAATATGGGACTTTAGAAGAAGACTCAGAGGAAGACTCAGAAGAAGAATATGGGAGCTCGGAGGAAGATTCTATCTTAAAAAAACAGGGTTTTATTGAGCATCGAGGAACAAAAGAATTTAGTCTAAAATACCAAAAAGAAGTAGATCGGTTTTTTTTCATTCTTCAAGAACTGCATATCTTGCCGAGATCCTCATCCCTAAAGGTACTTGACAATAGTATTATTGGAGTCGATACACAACTCACAAAAAATACAAGAAGTCGACTAGGTGGATTGGTCCGAGTGAAGAGAAAAAAAAGCCATACGGAACTCAAAATCTTTTCCGGAGATATTCATTTTCCTGAAGAGGCAGACAAGATATTAGGTGGCAGTTTGATACCACCAGAAAGAGATAAAAAAGATTCTAAGGATTCAAAAAAAAGGAAAAATTGGGTTTATGTTCAACGGAAAAAAATTCTCAAAAGCAAGGAAAAGTATTTTGTTTCGGTTCGACCTGCAGTCACATATGAAATAGACGAAGGGAAAAATTTAGCAACACTTTTCCCGCAGGATCTCCTGCAAGAAGAGGATAATCTCCAACTTCGACTTGTTAATTTTATTTCGCATGAAAATAGCAAGTTAACTCAAAGAATTTATCACACGAATAGTCAATTCGTTCGAACTTGCTTAGTAGTGAATGGGGAACAAGAAGAAAAAGAGGGGGCTCGTGCTTCTCTTCTTGAGGTAAGAACAAATGATCTGATTCGCGATTTCCTAAGAATTGAGTTAACTATTTCGTCTACACGAAGAAGGTATGATAGGACAAGTGTGGGACTGATTCCCAATAATAGGTTGGATCGCAACAATACCAAGTCCTTTTATTCCAAGGCGAAGATTCAATCACTTAGCCAACACCAAGAAGCTATTGGCACCTTGTTGAATCGAAATAAAGAATATCCGTCTTTGATGATTTTGTTGGCATCCAACTGTTCTCGAATTAGTTTATTCAAGAATTCGAAATATCCCAATGCGGTAAAAGAATCGAATCCTAGAATTCCTATTCGAGATATTTTTGGGCTCTTAGGCGCTATTGTACCTAGTATATCAAATTTTTCTTCATCTTATTATTTATTAACGCATAATCAGATCTTGTTAAAAAAATACTTGTTCCTTGACAATTTGAAACAGACCTTCCAAGTACTTCAAGGACTTAAATACTCTTTAATAGACGAAAATAAAAGGATTTCGAATTTCGACAGTAACATCATGTTGGAGCCATTCCATTTGAATTGGCACTCTCTCCATCATGACTCATGGGAAGAGACATCGGCAATAATTCACCTTGGGCAATTTATTTGTGAAAATTTATGTGTATTTAAATCGCACATAAAAAAATCTGGTCAAATTTTCATTGTTAATATGAACTCCTTTGTTCTAAGAGCAGCTAAGCCTTATTTGGCCACTATAGGAGCAACTGTTCATGGTCATTATGGAAAAATCCTTTACAAAGGAGATAGGTTAGTTACGTTTATATATGAAAAATCGAGATCTAGTGATATAACGCAAGGTCTTCCAAAAGTGGAACAAATCTTCGAAGCGCGTTCAATTGATTCACTATCGCCGAATCTCGAAAGGAGAATTGAGGATTGGAATGAACGTATACCAAGAATTCTTGGGGTTCCCTGGGGATTCTTGATTGGAGCTGAGCTAACCATAGCCCAAAGTCGTATCTCTTTGGTTAATAAGATCCAAAAGGTTTATCGATCCCAAGGGGTACAGATCCATAATAGACATATAGAGATTATTATACGCCAAGTAACATCAAAAGTAAGGGTTTCCGAAGATGGAATGTCTAATGTTTTTTTACCTGGGGAATTAATAGGACTATTGCGAGCGGAACGAGCAGGGCGGGCTTTAGAAGAATCGATCTATTATCGGGCAATCTTATTGGGAATAACAAGGGCTTCCCTGAATACCCAGAGTTTCATATCTGAAGCAAGTTTTCAAGAAACTGCTCGAGTTTTAGCAAAAGCTGCCCTACGAGGTCGTATTGATTGGTTGAAAGGCCTGAAAGAAAACGTAGTTCTGGGGGGGATTATACCTGTTGGTACCGGATTCCAAAAATTTGTGCATCGTTCCCCACAAGACAAGAACCTTTATTTCGAAATAAAAAAAAAAAATCTATTCGCGTCGGAAATGAGAGATATTTTGTTTCTCCATACAGAATTAGTTTCTTCTGATTCTGACGTAACAAACAATTTCGATGAAACATAAGAAGCCCCGTTTACCCCTATTTATATGATTTAAGTATACATAAAGCAATTTTTTTTTTTTTGCTTTAATTTAGACTATACTTTTGACCTTAGAATGCTAACAGGTCTGATTTTAGATTTTGTATTTTCATTTTTAATTAATTAAAAATGAAAATTAATTAAATTCAAATTTATAAGTAAAAGAAAAGAAGTCAGTTAATTCATTAAGGCTATGTTTATATCGTGTATCAATGGTCAATTATGAGTAGAAGGTTCCATCGGAACAATTATTATTTATTTCAAGCTATTTCGGCTCTTTCTTAATCTTCAAAAAGAAATTAATTCCGTAATGGTAAGATGAAAAAAGAAAAAGGAAGTGTGGAAAAAATGACAAGAAGATATTGGAACATCAATTTGAAAGAGATGATAGAAGCGGGAGTTCATTTTGGTCATGGTATTAAGAAATGGAATCCTAAAATGGCCCCTTACATCTCGGCAAAGCGTAAAGGTACTCATATTACAAATCTCGCTAGAACAGCTCGTTTTTTATCAGAAGCTTGTGATTTAGTTTTTGATGCAGCAAGTCAGGGAAAAAGCTTCTTAATTGTTGGTACCAAAAAAAGAGCAGCAGATTTAGTAGCATCAGCTGCAATAAGGTCTCGTTGTCATTATGTTAATAAAAAGTGGTTCAGCGGTATGTTAACGAATTGGTCGATTACCAAAACTAGACTTTCTCAATTTCGAGACTTAAGAGCAGAAGAAAAAATGGGAAAATTCCACCATCTCCCAAAAAGAGATGCGGCAATCTTAAAGAGAAAATTATCTACCTTGCAAAGATATCTCGGCGGGATCAAATATATGACGAGGTTGCCTGACATTGTGATCGTCCTTGATCAGCAAAAAGAGTATATAGCTCTTCGGGAATGTGCCATTTTGGGGATTCCTACTATTTCTTTAGTCGATACAAATTGTGACCCAGATCTCGCAAATATATCGATTCCTGCCAACGATGACACTATGACTTCAATTCGATTAATTCTTAACAAATTAGTATTTGCAATTTCTGAGGGCCGTTCTTTCTATATAAGAAATCGTTGATTAAGAAGAATAGTGAATTCTTGAGCAACTTCGTGGATTTATAGGATTAGTTACTATTTTGTTTTGCATAGATAAAAGAAGGGGAATATTGATATATATTAAAGGGTATTGATATATATTATGATCTGATGTGATTTCTTGGTATCTTAAATATAAGATTAATACTTCAAGTTGCTGAGTTGAGAAAGAGATGCTTGAATCAAAAGAATTCCTTTTTTGAAGTTCAATTTTTATCAGAGGATAATATGAATATTACACCATGTTCCATTAAAACACTCAAGGGGTTATATGATATATCGGGTGTAGAAGTAGGCCAACACTTCTATTGGCAAATAGGAGGTTTCCAAATTCATGCCCAAGTACTCATCACTTCTTGGGTCGTAATTACTATTTTGCTAGGTTCAGTTATCATAGCTGTTCGGAATC